AGACAGATTTCCCATCTTTTCTTTAATCTCGGGCGAAATACGATCGGGCGGGGCTAATTCAAAACCCTCAGGTAAAATAAGAACTGCCCCTACATTCAAAGCCCCTTTTTTACCATTAGCAAGAACTTGTTTCAGTTGCAGATCATAAGGAATTCGAACAACTGCTTCAAATACAGTATCAGGCAGTACCGCTTGTGGAACCTCGATATCCACGGGTTTGTTCGCCAAATGGCAATTGGCACATACAATACGGCCAGTCGCTTCTCGTGGATTTTCATAACTCTGCTGTGCAAAAATGGGATACGCTTTTGAAATGGGTGCCCGAGTTATTATATATATGATGAGCGATACGGAAATGAATCGAATAATCTCTTCCTTTATCCAAGAAAAAGTATTTCTAGTTTGCATGGTCCAATCATTGATCCCAAAAATTTCTACAATAAAATTTGCTAAGTCACCAGTATAGTTCCTTATCTACGATTCTGCTAGATACTGAAATAATTTGGGTGGAATATTGAAGGACTCCCCCGGGTTGGCTAGAAAGAATAAGTATATTTTGGGCTCTTTTACTTATGTACAAAGTAACAAACATTATAATTGGACCGTTCGATCATTTTTCAATCATTCATTGAATGATAAATCACTACAAGTGACGGAGATACGCGATTTAAATAACGAAAAATAAAATATTTAAAAATTGTATCTAAAATGACTGGAAAAGTAGAAACAAGACCGGATATAATGTCATCATTATGATCAAATCCAAAATCTTTGTAGATAGAGCCAATCATTAGTTCCCAACCATGGGGCGAATGGAATCCTATGCATAAATCAGTTAATAAAAGAATAGAAAAAGCTTTTATTGTGTCGCTTAAATTATATATAAATTCTTGAAGACAAGAGTTAATAAAAATAAGGTCTTCATTACCTAGAATAGAATAAACACTTAGAATAAGGAAAGAAATTATATTTGTTGAGAAATGTAAAATCGTATGTATACGACTCTCATTGTGCATCTTGATCAATTGTATCGTTTCTTTGTAGACTCCAGCATGGAGTTTTTGTAAATGTAAAGGCCCTTCCGGGTATTCCTTTATCATTTCGTCGAAGAGGGATAGTTCCTCTAATTCTATGAATTTTTTTAGAATACCCTTTTCTTCAATATCATTCAAAAAAATTTCGGAGGGCCTAGTATTCCACCAATTATTAATCCAAGATTCCAGAGTTTTGTTAAATGTAAATGAGAGAGCGATCCACCAAGGTAAAAAGACTATAGATGCAAGATATAGAAGGGAAATAAATGCTTTCTTTTTTGCCATTTGCCCGTCTGTGAATTTTGAAATTAACTCGGCTCATTCGTCGACTCTATACGATACTAATATTTCGATCAAGTATCAGTTCTATTACATTACAAGTCTCGAGTCTATATCCCTATTTTTTATTTGTGATTCAGTACAGTGTTTGGTCCTTGAATTTCGAAAGAATAGAGGAAAACAATATATAATATAAAAATACAGAAATAGAATAATAAAGAGTCCATGAATGACTAAATAAACTCTAATTATATATATATTATTCTTTCAATATATATCAATTGCTTAAATTCGAAGCAATTGTCTCCTTTGGAGGACTGCACGAAAGAGCTATTTTTTATTCAAATTAATCAATATTATTTGCATTTCGAGACGCAAGAATTCCCCGGTTATCAAGATATCAAAAAATTTCTAAACAAAACTTGCGGGTCACCCGCAGTACAGGAATAATTAATAGGAATTCTTTATTCCGAAATGTTTTGATATATATGAATCTATTATTTCAATTTCTTACTTCTTTCGTTAATGAATTGATTTCAGTCGATTTAACTATGCATAAAAAAAAAAAAAAAAGAATTTATGGACAAAAACTATTTTGTTTTATGGTTGTTTCATGTACGTTTACTTTTTTTGTTCTAATCAGAGTTCGGCAGAAACTTCAGTTAAGTTATCCTATAGAAAAAAGAGAAAGAGAATTCTTGAGTTATCTTTTTTCTTTACCTTTTGTTAAGAATAGGAAAGCTTTTACTTTTTTTTTTTTCAAAAAACTTCAATTGGTACACGCAAAAAATAGGCCAATTCAGCGGCTTTCTGTTCAATTTCTCGTAGAGTCAAATTCTCATCGATACGAGTCAAGGGAATGGACCCCTGGCCTCTGATTTCGATATAAAGTATAGGATGAGAAAACATACCCTCTTTAACTTCCATTCTGATGGATTGAATGTCTTTCATAAGGAATCGCAGAAGGATCCGACGATTTTTTCCAGGAAATCCCCAACGAAAAATACACACTATTCCTTCTTTTATATCGAATCGATCGTAACCGCTACCCACATTCCACGCAATTGTGCACCACAAATAGGAACTAATAAAAAGACCCGCAATTCCATAGAAAGACATCACGATTCCTTGTGGAAAAAAAATGATTTGCTGCGAGTGAAATAACGGTAGAAAATACCTACCAAGATAACTATAAGTTCCAACCAATAAAAACCCTAATGAACCTAAAAAAAGGATAAAGGCCCAGCAGAAATTACTCGGTTTTCGAGACCCCGCTATAAATTCTATCCATATCCGGTCTGATCGCCAACTCATACTATAACTACATCTAGTTGCATTGTATTGTAATTGGGAGGAACCCCAATAAAATTGACTTTAATTTTTTTGTTTCCGAAGTAACCCTCATCAACTAGCACTATTATGATGTGAAGCTTTAGGAGTAATTCATCAATTGCTTAGAGTTAAACTAAAAAATAACATCCCTTTTCTATGTATTATATATATATATATGATTTTTTATAGATATCCCCAGACATGTAGATATAGTTACTTTACGCTTCAGAAATCTTACCGATACCACTTTATTTTCAAAAATCTATAAGTCATTTACTCATATATGATGTTTATGCATACGAACTTCTGCTCGGGGGAAACTGCCATTTTACTAAATAGATATTTGTGTTATGCTCCAAGTAAGCCTAAGTCTTTAAAAAAAATAGAAAAAAAAAGATTTAACCCCATAATATCTAAAAAATTTTGTTTTTTTGAACATAAAGAAATAAAGAAACCATACCAATTGCCGGAAATACTAAGCCCACTAAAGGCACAAAAATAGCGGGTAAGTTGCTGATTGTTGTCATAGAATGGTTACCTCGATTTAATATTTATACCTCTTTTTTATTATTGTTATATTACCATTTTAATCTGTTAGTGTTATAAAGATATCTTATACGTCATATATAATTATATTTAAGTCAGTATTGAATATATACAAGGAGATATACAATATAAGAGTATATTATGTATATAATATATATACTACGATATAATAAGGAATAAATATAATAGGGAGTCAAAATACTAATCAAAATACTAATATATAATCTATTATAGTAAGTATATAATAAGTATATAATAAATGGAAATCAAAAGTGTAAATAAATGGGCTTATTCATCTTTCTATATGAAATAGATGTATGATAATCAACTTCTTTATTATTTTATTTATTTTTATTTTTTTTATTATTCTTATTATTTTTCTATATCTATTTATTCTAAATTTTTTCTAGTATATTGGAATGTTTTCATTTTAATTTAATAACGATAAAAAAAAATCCCATAATTCTTTTCTACAATTCAATCTTATGTTACTAAATAAAAATACATTCGTCAGACTTTTCCTTTCATTCCTATAAATTAAATAACTGCTTGGTCGCCTCCAAACAAATAATAAAATGTAGAATTAATGTAATCATTTAATTAATTTTTAAATATTAAATTAAGGCTTATACGTTTCTACTTGAATTGCATTTTCTTTCAAAGGAAGGAAAGCATGGAGCTGAAATAATTCACTCAGAACTGCTTTTAAAGGATTACGTGGTACGATTGGATCAAATAAGCCCTTATCGAATAAATATTCAGCTACTTGTGAACCCTCAGGTACTGTTTTATTCAATGTTTGTTCAATTACTCTTTTACCAGCAAATGCAATGTAGGCATCGGGTTCGGCAATAATGATATCCCCCAACATACCAAAACTAGCCGTCACCCCACCCGTAGTAGGAGATGTAAGGATTGCTACATAGAATAACTTTTTATTTGATTGATAATCATATAAAGCAGAAGATATTTTAGCCATTTGCATCAAGCTCAAACTTCCTTCTTGCATGCGTGCGCCGCCGGAAGCACACACTAGAATAAGAGGTAAAAATTGATTGGTAGCATACTCGATCAACCGTGTTATTTTCTCACCCACTACAGATCCCATACTACCCCCCATAAACTGAAAATCCATAACCCCAATTGCTACGGGAATACCATTTAGTTTACCTGTACCTGTTTGAACAGCCTCAGTTAATCCTGTCTTTCTTTGATAAGAATCAATACGATCTTTATAAGGTTCTTCCTCCGAATGAAATTCAATAGGATCCAGAGAGGCCATGTCTTCATCCATAGGGTCCCAAGTACCCGGATCAAGCAAAAGTTCGATTCTATCCGAACTACTCATTTTTAAATGACATCCACAATGTTCACAAATATTCATTTTTGATTTAAAAAATTTCTTATAATTTAATCCATAACAATTTTCGCATTGAACCCACAAATGCCTGTATTTTTGAGTTACATCTAAATCATTAGAACTTTCTCTTATAGTTAAATCACTATCATCCGTACTAGTTCTTGTACTGGAACTCTCGCTTTCATTACTATTTTCGCCACAAATATAACTATAAATGGAACTGTCATTGTAATTTTCACTACTAGTTAAAATGGAGCTATCAATACAGATTTGATAACAAAGATAACTGTCAATGCAACTATTAACATGATTTTTCCAACTATATTTAGTATCATACACGTAACGATCATAGCGAGGATCGTCATTCTTCGCTACATTATTCAGATAACTAGAATTATGATAACTAGAAAAAGAATTTTCTGGTTCACTTAGAAAAGAATGATTATTAT